GTTTATTGAAAAGAAAGAATTTCTTTTTTCATTTCCATTTTAGAAAGCCAATTTTCCATCGAATTGTTATTGGATACCGAGGACTTAGAGACTCTCCTGAGTCTGTATAGAAAGTATCTTCAGCCCTTTCCACAACCACTAATTCGATTTTCCGTCGGGCTATCCAATCTAATTCAGGACCCGGTAATTAAACACTACATTAGTAGTGGAAGGGAATCAATAAATCTTTATATGAGAGACCTTCCACCACTATAATCTGTCCTTGAATCCTAGAGGCAAGGATTTAGAGCACTTTAGCTTTCGAGAGTCAAACTTCCAGATGTTTAGAACCAAGCAAGCAAGTCTCAAGAGTCCTTTTACTTTGTTTGCTTCTGCTGGGGAAAAATTCAGCGAGTTATATTAGCAAAACGAAATAAGAGATTTCGAGTTTTTTCTTGATCAGGCGACACCCGGATTTGAACTGGGGAAAAAGGATTTGCAGTCCCCCGCCTTACCGCTCGGCCATGCCGCCAAAATGTATGATCTCCTACAAAATAGATGAAAAAAAAAGTCTCCCTTTGTTTGCGTCGGGTGGGGAATTCCTAAACTTCTTTTTTTATTGGACTTGCATCTTGAATCCCGTTTTCTTAAATTTAACCCTTGCCCGAAAAGAAAAAAATCCTTCGTTTTTTGGATTGGATCCATCCCTTCGGTTGTATGTATAGTATCTCAAAACCTAAATATTTACAAATTTTCCCTCTCTTTTTTATATTGATATTGAAAAATGGAAAAACCAAATGTAGTCACAAAAGCCAAAATTTAGGACAAATTGGAACCATTAACTATTAAATGTGACTGTAAATTCATGAACGATTCTTGGATTTGAATCCAAAATTGTCTTTTCTTAATCCTAATGATATAAGACAATCCAAATTGATATATAACTAATCAGTATTGATTCTTTTCCATAAAAAAAATCTTTCCCAATTTCTATTATAACATCAAATAGAAGTATATGTAAACCCCAAACATAAATTGTTATACAAATATTTAATTGGATATCCTATCTATATATGATGCCTATAGAGAATTATCAGTAAATTGTAGTGCTTCAATTTTTCATTCAATAGATGGAATAGAAAATGGAAATTTTGATATAGCATAGCACGCGCTGTCCCGAATAGAACTTCAATAAAGGAGGAAACATAGATAGCTATCTACACATGGTTAATAAATACAAACTTTATTACTCTATTACGCCCTTCGATCGTATTCTACTAAAAAAAGGTAAAAGTATCTCTCTTTTATGCGAATCATTTGTTGAACAATAGAATCCATGAAAAAGTTAAGTGCTCAAAAAAGATCAACTCTATATTTTTGATGATTATAATGTCTTTATATCATCGAACAGATTAAATACCGAATCCATTTCTTTTTCTGGTACCCAATCGGATTAGAATATGTAATATCATAATAATGGTAGAAATGGAATCACTTTTTTTTTGATATTCTATCCAAAACTCCATAAGTCTAAGTGACATTTATTAATTCCTTTCGATTTTGTATCTGTTACAAATTCCAATTGGAATATAAAATTGTCTTTATTCCTCCGTTCATATGCATTTCATACATTCCATATATGGGGTGGGTCAAATTTCATGTGATTCAGTAAACAAAATAGAAATTCCATCATTGCTAAATCAATCCATATGATTTGATGAAGAATGGGTCAATAATGGAATTTTTTCGAGAAAAGGGAAATTCAAAATGCTCGGGGATGGAAATGAGGGAATGTCTACAGTACCTGGTTTTAATCAGATACAATTTGAAGGATTTTGTAGATTCATTGATCAGGGCTTAACAGAAGAACTTTATAAGTTTCCAAAAATTGAAGATACAGATCAAGAAATTGAATTTCAATTATTTGTGGAAACATATCAATTGGCAGAACCTTTGATAAAAGAAAGAGATGCTGTATATGAATCACTCACATATTCTTCTGAATTATATGTATCCGCGGGATTAATTTGGAAAACCAGTAGGGATATGCAAGAACAAACTCTTTTTATTGGAAACATTCCTTTAATGAATTCCCTGGGAACTTCTATAGTAAATGGAATATACAGAATTGTGATCAATCAAATATTGCAAAGTCCCGGTATCTATTACCGGTCAGAATTGGACCATAACGGAATTTCGGTCTATACCGGGACCATAATATCAGATTGGGGAGGAAGATTAGAATTAGAGATTGATCGAAAAGCAAGGATATGGGCTCGTGTGAGTAGGAAACAGAAAATATCTATTCTAGTTCTATCATCAGCTATGGGTTTGAATCTAAGAGAAATTTTAGAGAATGTTTGCTATCCTGAAATTTTCTTGTCTTTCCTGAATGATAAAGAGAAAAAAAAAATTGGGTCAAAAGAAAATGCCATTTTGGAGTTTTATCAACAATTTGCTTGTGTAGGCGGAGATCCGGTATTTTCTGAATCCTTATGTAAGGAATTACAAAAGAAATTCT